CCGTGCATTGATGGGTGGTGAGGACCCATATTGACTATCATGAGGTCCTTTCTTGTAGCTGGTGCAGTCATAGGTTTTTTCTCCATTCATTCTTCCATGAATTGCTGAAAACAAAAAGAGGGTCATCAAAATAAAAATAACTTTTCAAATTAACGAGTTTTTGTCTCTCGAATATTTAACTGACCAATTAATTCTTTATACCGTACTCTATTTTTTTTTGATAAATAAGCGAGCAGGCGTTGGCGCTTTCCCAGAATTTTCCGCAGGCCTCTCTGAGATAAATAGTCTTTTTTGTGCAATTTCAAATGGGAAGTAAGTCGTCGTATCTTATTAGTAAAACGGAATACTTGAAATTCAACAGACCCTGGGTTTTCCTCTTTTTTTTTTTGTGAAAAAACTGAAATGAATGAATTTTTTACCATAAAATAATTTTTCTCCTCCCTCCCTCTTTTTGTTTTCCAAATATGAATTTTACCGATCAATAATGTGAGTTAGTTTAATTTGATATGCACAATAAACTCATTTTTTATGGAATTCTATATCTAATTTTATCAAATCAAATAAATCAATCCAATTTAAATTGGATTCGGATAGGCATACAAAAAAATTGTATATTTTGCATTTTCAAAAGAGAATTGTTTAACTTATCTTAATCTTATCTTAAATAAAAAGTAAGAAGGTTTTTTTGATGCGTTTTTAGAAATAAAATAATGGATACCCCATTACATTAAATTAGTATCATATATATTAGACTAAAATGTAAGACAAGTTATATGTGCATTTGTTTTCTTTCATATATCAGATATGATATAGGACATAAAGTATCATTAACCTCTTTTCAATTGTGGGTACATATGTATCCTTAAGAGACTGAAACGACTGCCATTATTTGTATCAAACCAATATCGATTCATACATGTTACATCTTCTAATCGATAATTGGGCCAAAGAAAGAATTTTAATTTAATTAATTGATGTCTATCAATATCTTTATTTTCATTCAAACATTGACCACAACTTTGAAAATTATTCTCATTCCAAAATAGAATATTTTGATCCAAGCTTTGTCTATTTTTTGAATGTAAATAAATTAGAATTCTTAATTCTCTACGACGTCTAGACGATAAAATATTTTCAGGGAAAGGAAAATCAGAATAATTATTTCCAGTTAGATGTCTTTGAATAAATTTATCAAAATCCTCCTTATCGGTATATCTTTGCTCTCGGTATCTTTGATTAGTACAATGTCTACTCTTATGAATTAATGAAATCTTTATGGTTTGATGCATAATAAACGGTCCTGATTTTTTTACAGACAGACGAAGAGGTTCGATAATCAATATCCCCCTTTTCCTCAATTCTGTAAAAGTTAAATTCTTATTAATCAGCATTATATCAAGATTCATTTCTCTCCTTTGAATAGAGGATAGAGTTATTTTGTTTGGATTTTTCATTCTAAGTAGAAGACAATATACTTTGATATTATTGATCATTCTTTGATTCAAAGCACCATCCCATCTCAATTGAAAAAGTAAATATCTTTTCAGGAAGAAATCTAGTTCTGCTTCCGTATTGCTCTTGTATTGTTTTTTCTTTTGTAGTTTTTTCATGCCTGGTTCTGAATAAATTTCTTCAATCTCGTTTTCTTGATTTAAAAGAAGAGATACAAGATTTTCTTGGTTTTGCACCTTTGATCTAAGATCTCTTTGGTTTTCAGATTCTTTTTCTTTTTGATTTTTTAATTCAAATTCAAAAGATTTTTTTTCGTTCGACGATATAATCTCTTTTTGCTTTCTATTGATATTTTGAGTTTCACTAAGATTTTCATTTCTATTAAAATAAAAAAAAAGGAAGTTGTTTGGTATAAACCAGGGTTTCATTTTATATGCATTATAAAGTAGTAAAAATTCTGGGAAGAACCAAAGCTCCAGATTTGGTATAGGATGACTTAGTATTTCTGCATTCATTCCCATCCAATCCCATTTTTTTTTTTTTTTGGAGGAACTGCTTTCTTCATCTTGATGAACCATAAGATAAAAAAGGTTTTTTTTCTCAATTTTATCAATTAGTTGATAATTATAATTAGTATCCTCGGTTTTAGTATTTTGATTCTTGTTGGTATCGACCTTGACCCAGGCTTCAATATCTATTTTTTTTCTAAGACAAAGATTGATGATTTTCCAATCAAAATATTTTCGATCTGTATTTTTTTCCATATATATAATATCACTTTTGCCTAGAAAATTATTGATAGGGATATAGGCTAATCTATCAAATGTTTTTCTTTTCTGTGTATTGTAATTATAAGAATTCTTTTGAGTCTTATTTACTTGTAATGGTGATCTATAAATGGGTGGGTCCTCTTTCTTTTCATAATTAATAGATCTATAAGATAAAAGATTATAGTATTTTTGAAAATTCTCTTTCTGATTTGATAATAAATATACTTTGTAATCGCTTTGTTTTTTATAATAACTTAATTCTTCTTTTTCATATGAATCCTCTTTCTTTAAATTTGTATCTTGAATTGTATGGCATTGATTGGTGCTATTTTGCCATTTTTGTGCTATTAATTTAGACCATCTAATCTGAGATAAATGGTATTGATAATGACCTATTAACCAGTTTTTCCATTTATTTTTTTTCGAGTTCTGAAGTTTCTTAGCTTTGAATTCAGAATCAATTATTCCTTGTCTTCCAATTCCAAAATAAGTTTTTAGTGAAGTTTTAAGAAAAAGGGGTGTTCTGTGATATTCAAGAATAGATCTTAACTTGTTTAATTTAAGAACTTGGATTTGTGACAATTTGTAAAATACATATACTTGTGAGAAGGAGGATAATCCATCAACATTCTGTGAATTATTATTACTAATATTATAAAAGGGTTTTTGTATAGTTGAAATAAAGTCAATTTTCGTTTTATTAGTTTTATTACCTTTTTCATGATTTTTTTGAATATTTAAAACGGGTTTATCAATAAGAGTTTTTGTAGATTCAAGAAAAAGTTTTGTATGCATTCTGGGAATATTAATCATAGATACAAGTATATCTATGTATATCTTTTCAATGAAAAATTTTATAAAAAAATAAAATTTACGAATTAACCGAGCGCTGCGCCTTTTTAATATTTGCCAAATAGTTTTTGGGAATTCGAATCTTTTAGCATTCGAACTACTTTTAGTAGTATTAGGACTAACATTTATTCCTGGAATCACTTTTTTTTTTTCTTTTGTAATTTTTTCTATTTTTTTTCTAATTGTACTTGTTCTATCAGTTAGATCCTTCGTTTTTTTTTCTGTTAGTAAAGAATTTGTCCAACTTGTAGATCTAATTTGATTCACGGATTCATAAATTATTTGATTATACGTTATAGAATCTTTTTCTTTTTTCGTTTCGCTTGATTTATCTACTTCTTTCAATCTACTAAATAGAATTCTTTTTATTTTTGAAATTTCTTTTAGTATTATTTTTAAAAATAGAATACTTTTGCTAAACCATTTGTTTGTTTTTTTTGAGATAGTTAGAAAAAATCTTGTTCTTGCTTTTAAAACTTGTAAAATTAGAAAATATTTTTTTTTGAAGTTTCCAATTTTTTTTTCGAGTCTCTTTAAAATAGGTCCAAAAAAGGAAGGCCGTTTTCGGGGAGAACCAAAAGGAAGTTCAGTCTCCATTCCCCAAACTGTTAAAAAAGAAAAATCATCTTTTTGTTTTTGCCTTTTCTTTTTCATTCGATCTATATAAGAAGACCCTAATTTAGACCCGTACCAAGGTTTTAGACAGAAGGGAAATAGTATTTTTATCTGAATGCCGTCTATTAACCAATTTTTTGGAAATTCTCTTTTTGATAATTGAACGCCATTATAGGTGCATTTAATATGTATTTCTCTATTCCATTCCTTGAAATCCTCAGACCATTCAGGAAATTGCAATAGTAGTATACGGATAATGTTTTTAGCTACTATTAATGAAGGTAATAGAATATATTTTCTAAGAGTCGATTGAGTTATTAACATTAAACCTCTTACTGCTTGTGCGAGTGGGATGGTATCCCAGGCTTCTGCTATTTCTATTCGTGCTTTTTCCTTTCTTTTGTTCTCTTCTTTTTTGTCCTTCTCTTTTTTTTCTTCTATATCTATATAATCATAATCTGAAATTTTTAGTTCTGCTTCCTCTCCCATCCAGTTTCGAAAAATGAGTTTCATTACTCCGGAGGTATCAAAAAAAAGAAGGTGTGGTTTGTATATTCTGTTCAAAAAGAGGAGAGAATGCGCATTTGCTTGAAAGAGTTCCCCAATAACTGTTTTACGTCTTTGTGCTCGCATAGACCCTTTGATTATGTCTCGACGAAAATCCGATTGTTGCGAATAGCGTATCAAAGCCACTTCGTCTGTTTTATCAGGATTTGTAATATCTTTATTATCATTATTTCGCCGATTATCAGTAAAAACCACTACACGTTTGGCTTTTCTTGAACGAATCTGATAATCAATGGGTACTTCTTCTTCCCCCTCTCCTTCCTGTTGTTCTAATTCATTGATTAATTTGAATGACCATCGAGGGACGTTTTTACTGATTTCTTTTATTCCAATAATCTTTTTTTTTCTTTTTTTAGTTTTAGTATCAGTTCTAATTGCATCGAATAAAAAATTTAAAAATTTTGTTTCCTTTTCGGAATCCATTCTTTCTTGTTCTAAAAATAAAAAGGATCCTTTCAAATTAAAGTTTGATTCTCTTTCTCTAGCAAGTTGACTGATTAAAGTCAAGAAATGCCTTCTTTTTTTTGATAATGTTTTTTTTTCAAATCGTTCTCTTTTCTGTTCCAATTTTCGGCGATCCGTATCAGTAAGAAAGAGAACATGAATTTTATTTCTTTCTATAAAACTTTCTATTAAAATTTCATTTCTAATTAAAGATGAAAGAAATTTTTTGATTCTTCCACGATGCGACCCATTCAAGAAAGGATCATATATTTGGTGCAAGTATTCTTTTTTATTCCCCTC